TAAGTCAGTACCAAATCTAATCAAGAAATTAATCCGACCTGATTTTTAAAGTGCAAAGGATACTCTTAAGTCATGTTTATCTGACAAAGACAATAAAGAGATTCTCTTCTTACTTTATGAATTCGGTCAATATACGGGCATTAATCGTTCATGTTTTATGTATGATGTTTAATCATGTTGATTATAACAATAATTGAGTTCGTGTTGCATCGTTGGTTGAACAACTTGAGTCTAGTGTGAGGAGACAAGCATTATTATTGAGAAGACGTAGAACTAAGTCTAATCAGACATATCATGTAGAATCGTCTACAGCTCAAATCAACGAAAATCAATATAAATTGGATCCAATGTATCCTATCGGATCCTGCTTAGTCCAATTAATGTTGGAAAGGCAATTGATCTCAATATGGAATAATGATTCAAATCAGTTAGAACTGAGGAAAAGGAGGAATGGTTCTTATTTCATTCAGAGTCATCTCTACGCTGTCTGCAACTTTGATATATCATTACTACCGATCAAGTTCAACCTTCCTATGGTATGTAAACCATTAGATTGGGGGAGTGTCAAACACCCACGTGATAATATCCCTAAAAGTCTGTCAGATCTATCAGGGGGTTACTTAAGTTCCATAACAGGTGATATATATATATGATCGTTTCCGTCTGTTAAGTTCCGGTAACATTAAGAATTTTTATATGGATATTGGACGTGATTTAAGTTTCGAGGGTTTGTGTAGAGTTCTGAACAAGCTGCAGAGTCAGCCCTTTAAAATCAACAGTAAGTGGTTTACTTATATTTTTGATAATAGGGAATACTTTGTTCAAAAAGGTTTACTCATGCCAAGTATTCTCACTTCAATGAACATCCAAGATGTTGGAACCATACTTCGAGAATTCTACTTGAGGGATAATGTTGTTAACACATTATGTAGTTATTCCGAATTGTTACAAACTTTATGTAAGAACATACAGCGTGCTCGCACAGAAGAATTGATGCTCAATCTGGCTAAAGCCTACGATGGCTATCAGTTTGATTTGCCTGCCTTTATGGATTTCCGTGGTCGAATCTACCGCAGTGGTATCTTGCATTTCCATGATCGTGATCTAGCAAGAAGCCTGATAGTCTTTGCGGATGATAGCAGCAAAACAATCGGCAGTGAGAAGGATTTCAGCAACAATGCTAATTGTTCTATTGCGTTCCTTTTCTTTCGAGACCATCCAAGAGGTTAATCATTGGTTAAAAGCCAATGTATTAGGCAAAAGTCATTTCGATTTGATCGACTTCGCTCAGGGAGCAAAACACCCCTTTCAGTTCTTATCCGGAATGTTGACTTCTTCTTATTTTTTGAATTCCATTATGAACATACCTATTACCCAAGATGCCTCAGCGAGTGCATATCAGATCATCAGTTACTTTTTGTTGGATGAAACCCTGGCTAAGAGAACGAATCTCATTCGTTCTTCGGATGGCAAACCCCAAGATGTTTATTCTTTCATGCTTGATGAGCTCAGGGTCTTCATGAAAGAAGAACTTCAGAATGATGAGAATCTCTCAAATATTGTTTGTACACACTTCAATCGTGATCTCGTCAAAGGTATCTTTATGCCTAAGATCTATGGCAAAACTTTCATTAGTGTAGCCCGCGATCTAAGAGAACCTCTCGGTCATTACATCACTTTTAAAGAAAGCATCTTAATCGCTCAAATCTGCTTTAAGTTCTGGAATACGAAATATGATAGCATGGAATGCTTGATGCAGTTGATCATCCATATAGGATGGATTGCGTCAGCTAGTAATAGTCCTGTTTATTATGGTATCTCTTATTTGACTACGGTACAGGATTATATGGTAATGGAACCCATCAATATATGGATTTTTGATAAACTCCATCAGAAGAGGCGTCAGGTCACTCTCAGAGTATCTTCTTCTAAGAGAGATCGTAGGAAGACAGCAATCTCTACCTTCGTCAACTTCATCCATCAGAGGGATGCCTATATAGCAATGAAAGTCGTTGAATTTATGCTTGATCATGGAGCACCCATATACACTGTACACGACAACTTTATAACAACAGCTGCATATAGCGATTTGCTTCCTCAATTTTATAGCGAAGCCATTTGCGGAATGGGTCCTCCACTGAAAATTCTCAACGAGTTCATCCAGAAGAATGTTGGTGGAAACCTCAGGGAGTACTCTACCAGTAATGTCATCCCATTAGATATACTTGAAAAATGCTTAAATGAGAAAATACCATCGGAAAAGAGAAGCAAGAAAATGCTTTCTACTTGGAATGCAAAAATCACAGATATCGTGACCTCTTACGAGAACTATACTCGTTCTATATGCGGTGATTCTAATCCGGAAGCTCATGTGAAAAAGTGGGATAACTTCCAGCGCCTGATTCGGCAAAAATCCTTGAATTTGAGTTTCCTCCCGTATTGGTCTGCTCTACTGCAGCTTGTATCATTGCCTCAATCTCCATCTTTCCGAGAGGCTTCT